CATATTCTTGCTTTTCTATCAATCTCTAATTCTGATCTTCCTCCCCAATCTGATATTATAGTCCCGGTATAGATAAAAATTCCTTTATGGTCCAATTCTGAACGATAATAAATGCCGGGACTTTGCAATATTTGATTGATCACAATTCTGTATATTCCATTTACTATGGAGATTCCCAAGGAATTCATTAGAGGAATATTTCCAATGAATATGGTCTGTTCTTGCATATCTTTACCGGGCTTCCAAATCAATCCTGCGGGTACATACAATTCAGAAGAATATGTGAGTGATTCATACACAGCATCTCTCTCTTTTATCAAAGGTTCTGCCAATTGATATGTTTCTACAAATAATTGAAATTCCATTTCTTGGTCTGTATCTTCAATTTTTGGAAACTTATGAAGTTCTTCGGCCAAGCCCCAATCAATGAACCTACAAAATCCCTCAAATTGTATCTGGCTAAACCCTGGTATTGTAGACATTCCCTCATTTCTATCCCGTAGCATCTTAATTCATTTTCCCGTTTTTCGAAAATCCCACTATTGGCCCACTCTTCATCGACCCATATGGGTCGACCGAGCAATCATGGAATGTATATTCTTTTTACTGAATCGCATGAAATTGTATAGAATTTCCTATATATGAAATACGTATTGGTATGTGTGTGTGGGAGGGGGGGGAATAAAGATAAATTTTCATATAAAATTGCAATTTGCGAAGGATACAAATAGGAATGAATTAATAAAACATTCCTGGAAACAAAACTCCATCACTTCAACTTATGGAGTCCTATATAGAAGATAAAAAAAAGATCCCATTTGTACCTATCATTAGGATATTATTATCAGGTTGGGTAGTTGAAATAGATTCAGGATTTGATCCATTCTCTAGGAATGAGATAAAGATAGGATAATAGAGTGTCGAATTGATTTTAACACTTAACTTATTTCATTAATTCCATTGTTCAAAAAAAAATGGCAAAGAAAGGGGGCATTTTTGTCTCTTTTGAAATTAGTAAAATACGATTGAAGTGCGTAAGAAGAGTTTGATTTATACTTATTAATACATATATACATGTGGCTATTTCCCTATCTGCATATCCCATCTTTTATCGCAATTCCATTTGCAGCAACAGAGGTGATGCTATATCTTTTGATCCAATTTCAATTCAATTCATTCAAAAAAAAATATTGAATGCAATATTCAACAAGCACGACTATTCACTATAAGATATAAGAGGGGATGCCCGGACAAGGCACCGACTGGATGTCCGTGTGATAATGTATGTTCTAGGGTTTACATAAACACATAATTGTTGTTATAATTGAAATGGAAAAAGATTTCTTATTGAAAATAATTGATACGAATTAGTCGGATATCCGCTTTCTTTTCTTTTTTCTTTAAGAAAAAGAAAGAATGGCAAATCAAAATACAAAAGCCGTTCATGAATTCTCGGTGAATAGTTCATAGTTCCCATTTTTCCTTATTTTTTTGATTCTGTGATTGGGAATCCGCTTTTTTGAATAGAAAAAAGAAAGGAGAAGTTATTATTCGATTAAGAATCGCTCAAATTCTGATTATATCAGATTATATTAAGTTAAGTGCTGTATGTCTGTTTTGAAAGGCTATACAATCAAGAGATCCACTAGATCTAAAACAGAAGGATTTTGTCCTTTTTGAAAAGGATAAAGAAACCGTAAGATCCAATTCAAATCAGAGAGAAAAGGAAGGGTTTAATAAATCCTACAAAAAAAGATTTCCATCTATATCGATTTTGTTTGTATCGTTTTGGCGGCATGGCCGAGTGGTAAGGCGGGGGACTGCAAATCCCTTTTTCCCCAGTTCAAATCCGGGTGTCGCCTGATCAACAAAAGATATAAAATCCCTTACCGCCAAAATAGAAGTAAAAAAAATATTGCCCGGCCCCGGCGAAAGTGTAGTCATATGCATATATAGGTATAAGGGCTGTTCATACTAGATTTATACAATCTGGAGGTTCCATAAAAGACTTGCATTTTTTTTATGTTCTTATGAAAGGCAACAAAACAAACAATGGATTTTTCCTACATGTTCCATTAATAACCATTTCCTTAAGACTTCCGAAATAGTTGTATATCTTCTTTATGCTTAATACTTTCTGATTCTACCAGAAATCAAATCACAAGAAATCTTGTTAAGAATACATTTTTTGTATTAGTTCATCAATTAGGTCAGACATTTTGACTCTTCCCCACAGATTTCGCTATTATTAGTTATCAATAATGGAATAATTCCTTCATTTTCATAAAGATAGGGGACATAATTGGCATGGATATAGTAAGTCTCGCTTGGGCTGCTTTAATGGTAGTCTTTACCTTTTCCCTTTCGCTTGTAGTATGGGGAAGAAGTGGACTCTAGCGGCACTATTAATAAAGTTAAGTTGAATAATTGAACTGTATCAATTTTGAATAGATCGTTATGAGAAGGGTTTTGTTGTTTTTTTTTAATTTCGATTTTCCAAAGAAATTTTATTGGAAGACGGTAATATATGAATGAGAACCTTTAGATCAAACAAATATGGAAATAATTGGATTCCGATATTACTCGTATTTATAAACTTAAATTAATATTAATAATAGTAAAAGTAAAAGTAATACAAAGAATAGGAAATTTTTCCTACCGAAGTCTTCCTATTCCGAAATATTGCAAACTACTATGCATAAAAAGATGTTGCTGTGTTGGGTGAGCCGCGCCTATTTACCGTTTTTACTCCTACGAATTTTTTTTTATGCTTTATTTTTTAACGCACAACTAATCTCATATCGTGGTTCAAGCATGAAAAATTTGCGAGGTTTACTTCTGCTTTTCCAAACCCGAAGAAGTTATTATATAACCCCTTGGATCGTGTGTTAACAGCTCAATCGAATTACTGGAATGCGAAAAAAACTTTTTTGGTAATATATAACCATACAACCCTTCCTTTCCTCATTGATTGTTTCGAGAGACCCCGAGATCCGTGCTGAGACTAATCAGAAATCTAGGCATTAGAGGAGTTGAACTTCGACGATTTCCGATCGATCAAAATCAACACAATGGGTATATTGAAGAGATAGAATTGGGGTGTTGTTTCTATGTACATATCATATATGTAATATACATGTCAGTATATGTACCTAATTCGCATGTACATATATCGAGACCATATCTTTATATAATATGACTGTATAGAATATACTAACAGATAGTGTAGTAGAAAGGACTATATGAACTTTTCTACCACACTATCCATTAGTGTACTTAGATTGTTAGTTCCGTCCTGCTTATTTCGTTTAAATTTCTTCTTTTATTCTTATGAGGAGCTAATAATTCAAAGTTTGAGTCAAATTAATCATTTTGACTAACCGTTTTTACGTAGATGATAAGTAAAAAAGCAGTAGGAACTAGAATGAATAGCACAGTAGCAATAAATGCGAGAATATTAACTTCCATAATCTCATCGGTTTTTGCTTCGCAATAACGCGGGATCTAATCCCATAGAAGAAAGTATTTCTTCTGTAATATAAACGCAATAGGTGGATTGCATCTTGATGATAATGAATCGGATTCATATTACGAATAACAATATCTGATCTATTAAATGGATTCATCGTCGAAAATTGAATAGTATAACATAAGAGGACCTTTTATCCATATAAAAAGTGGAATCGCCAATCCAATCTCGAATCCCATCGAATTTCTCCTATTTTTCCACTCTATACTTTGATCTTTATTTCTTAATTTTATAGAAACGACCAATCGCGGTCCTTATAACAATCATCTAATCTAAGACGGAGTGCCGTCTGACCGGTGCGATATTCCATTGGCCGCATACCTAAATAGTAGGAGTCAAATGGAAAAGGGACGAGTTCGAAACAAAGTGTTTTTTTTCGTGGTCCAATCCTCTTAGATAACCGATAAATGTAATAAAGGCGGATTACAGGTATAAAAAATCGAATATTCCGACAAATTCACTATTTTAGTTTAGGTTTTAGTTAGTAACTTTTTTCTTCCTTGGATTGGAACTGGGATACGTACACCCAACTTCGACATGCAATTTGGATGAGATAGATAGATTGTTTTCAATTATTAATTAAGTAAGGTTCCACAAAAAATTGGAACTAGAAGCTAGAAAAGGGGTTTTCGTCGAAAAAATGTCCCAGTCGGGTAACTCCATGAATTTTATTGTGTATCGTAACAAATACCGTTTTTTTGATATGTACCCTTGGAAGCATATGGATACTTTATTCTATTTCATTGATCGGGAGTAATCAAAAAAGTGAAACTGGTCATGAGTACGGCGATACCTCCAACTACACATGTCTCTTCCCCGTCAATCAATATTAAAGTAATTGAACTTCTTTGTTTGATTCGAATTCGAATCAAACAAAGAAGTTCAGGATCCTTCAGGTGACAGGATCCCGCCTTGCGCCCCCTCTCTTCACAGAAAATAGAGAAAAAAAAATGGATGGATTTACCGCGCCGGATCCGATGTCGGGACTGACGGGGCTCGAACCCGCAGCTTCCGCCTTGACAGGGCGGTGCTCTGACCGATTGAACTACAATCCCAGAATCCCGGGGTGAGTTTTACAGGATATCTACTATTTTTTTTTAATTTCATTTGAATCATTTATATTTCAAATAGTTTTTCTTATAATAAAGACAAATAGTTTTTCTTATAATAAAGACAAAGACGGCTATTTGAAATACTGCACATGGATAGAAACTAGAGTGAGAATGACAGGATTCCTAGGAATCCTGTGGTTATTACCAATAACCAGATCCAAACACGGTAGAAATCAAAAAAAAGGGGATGTTACAGACAAATTTTGTCCCCTTTTGGCTATCGGGCACTTCTAGAGGACAAATCCATTTGGTTACATCATTCTTATGGGAATGGCGAATTAGTGGGCCGAGCTGGATTTGAACCAGCGTAGACATATCGTCAACGAATTTACAGTCCGTCCCCATTAACCGCTCGGGCATCGACCCCGGAAGAAGAAATTCGAGGTTTATTGATAATCCACGATTTACTTCTTTTCGTGGAACCTTACCCCCAGGGGAAGTCGAATCCCCGCTGCCTCCTTGAAAGAGAGATGTCCTGACCACTAGACGATAGGGGCATACCTGCCCGACCGCCATCATACTACGATCATAGTATGCTCAGTTTTTTGGAATTGTCAATATAATGACTCGATATTTGTCATTTATGAACATCATATAACAAAGTTATATGGTCTTTTAGGGATTGATTTGTCCGACAGACAGAAAAAGATGAAATGTCAAATTCTATTTTATTTATTCCATTTTAACTCATTAATTTTAATTAACTCATCACTCGGATTGAATATGCTGATTTCTATCTCACTCTTAAGACGGAAAATTCATTCAAAAACGATAGCATTTTTGTTTTGATTAATTCAAAATCATTATGTAGAAATCTAGGAAGGGATTCAATGAAATATATTCTTGGATCTATGTTAGATTAGTACACGTATAAATAAGTAAATCTCTTCTTGATAGGATAGAGGAATAAAAGAAATTAGGATGGCCGTGAAAGAATTCATAGCACGGCTGCTATTAAAAAAATCCGAATTGGATTACTTTTTTTTACTATAGAACTTGAACTTCCGGGGTAAATTCAATTTATTATTATTTTCCTGAATGATCCCCTATTCATACATGTATCTATATCTTACTGTATCTATATATATAGATATATAGATAATATATATAGTATCTACATAGGTAATGCAGTAGACTCATAACAACCAATGGCTTTTTCTAAATTTTAGATAATGGGCCCTTTTAACTCAGCGGTAGAGTAACGCCATGGTAAGGCGTAAGTCGTCGGTTCAAATCCGATAAAGGGCTTTTCAAAAAAATTCCGCGGTCCAAAATCTTAGACTTTTTAGCAGATAATACAAAATACATTTTTTATCTTTATTCCCGCTTATCTTTCCTAAAGAAAATCACTTATTTTAGAAAAAATAAGCCCGCATGATGAATTTTTCAGTCGAATGAATTCAAGTTGAACGTTTATTCATTCAAACGAAATGTTTGTTCATTAAGATGGGTTCATTGGGATTCATTAGGATAAGATAATAAGTAATCACATTAATTAGAATTCGATTAAGAGGATTGCTATGTCACTACAGGTTATACTTCTCCCCATTTTTCGTTTCATTATTATTATTATCCTATTCCTATTTTCTTTTAGCCCTGGTACATCGACCTATTATGGATACCCGACCGGGGTTATGAACCACTAAACAAAAGTCTTCCTACTTCTCAATAAAACATATCGGAAAAATTCGAAATAAAGAAAAGAAAAAGTAAGTGGACCTGACCCATTGAATCATGAATATATCATCTATTCTGATATTAAAAAATAGTCGATACAGATAAAGTTGTCGAAAGCGGGCGAGCTTTTTTAGTTCCTTGGACCGCGCACGAATTTGTCGATATTTCCGATTGAATCCTCTTCTCTTGTTTGTTCATAAATGCTCCATAGGAATAAATCACTATTCCTTTCTTCCACCGAAAAGTATTTCTTTCGAATCACAAATCTATTTCAATATCTTTCTTTTTTTATGATTCCATAACATAAAAAAGGACCCATTTCTATCTATATAGGATTTCGATATGGATATCAGATCATCGCTCCATTTCATGTGCCTAAAATTTCCACATCGATATATCAGATATTTTTGTTCCGCCAATGCAACGGAGAACGAATACGAGAAAACAACTTTCATTTTAAACCCCAATTTCCTATTTTATTTAATTTCGATTTCTTTTAGAGATAAGAACAAAAATAAAGAGCGAATTTTTTTTCTTCTGACGGATAAAGGGAAAGGGGAAAGGGGGAAATTTTCGAAATTTCTTTTTTTGTTCCGCCCTCAAAAAAAGGTATACTCTGGGGTTTTCGATTTATCCGAAGGAAATAGAACTTCGGAAAAAGGAGACAATAACAAACAAAAAACAATCCAATAAAGAAAAGTAATGTTATATAGGGTAGGGTACTGTAGTAGTTTTAGTGATAGTTATATATAAATAATAAATCTATGTTGTTATATATAAATATAACTATCTATGTTATATACTGTAGTATTTTACTATACACAAAACACAAAATGAAATTGGGAAAATCCATAGAGATTTTTATGGATCCTTTCTCAATATCACGGATAAGATCCAAGTATCATAATACTTGATCGAACGAGAAGATAGCTCTATCAACTAGTGGGGCTCGTTCGCTCTTCCACAGTGATTTCAAAAGGAATCATCTGATTGATGATTCATAAGACAATTCCGGGTTCGGGTGGCTATTAAGAAGAGGAAGAAATAGTCGAATCTGGCTCTTACCTATAGGTCAGTTTGATTTGTAGCCCCATACCGCGGGAAGGGGGGGGTTGTATCTTCGATACCCATTCATGGAAAAGGGTATCGACGACTCTCTGTCCATGTTTATAGATGATGGAA